ATTTGAGGGGGAAATGAGAGATATTTTGTTTCACCACAGAGAGTTATTTGATTCTTGCATTTCAAAAAATTTCTATAATATATCAGAACAATCATTTATAGGATTTAACGATTCCTAAGAGTGGATTCGTCCTTTTAACTGTCGGTGGTCCTGTGATTTCTTACATTTACATGTGATTTGTTAATATTTGTTATTTGTTAATAGTAATAAATAAAAGTAATAAATAAAGATAATATATAGTAATAAATAAAGATAATATAAAGATAATAAGGAATAGAAAGAAATTAATCGCTTGGATCGTGTATCAACGTCCAATTACGGGAAAAGAAAAGGTTCCATCGGAACAATTATTTATTTCAGGGTATCTCGTTTCTTTTTTTTTTTCAAAGAAAAAAAAAAGAGAGGAAGTGTGGAGAGAAATGATAAGAAGATATTGGAACATTAATTTGAAAGAGATGTTGGAAACAGGAGTTCATTTTGGTCATGCTACTAGAAAATGGAATCCGAAAATGGCACCTTATATCTCTGCAAAGCGTAAGGGTATTCATATTACAAATCTTACTAGAACTGCTCGTTTTTTATCAGAAGCGTGTGATTTGGTTTTTGATGCAGCAAGTAGGAGAAAACAATTCTTAATTGTTGGTACCAAAAATAAAGCAGCTGATCCAGTAGCGCGGGCTGCAATAAGAGCTCGGTGTCATTATGTTAATAAAAAATGGCTAGGCGGCCTTTTAACGAATTGGTCCACTACAGAAATGAGACTTCAAAAGTTCAGGGACTTGAGAATGGAACAAAAGACAGGGGGAATCCACCGCCTTCCGAAAGGGGATGCGGCTCGATTAAAGAGACAGTTATTTCACTTGCAAACATATCTGGGCGGGATTAAATATATGACAGGGTTACCCGATATTGTAATAATCGTTGATCAGCAAGAAGAATATATGGCTCTTCAAGAATGTATCACTTTGGGAATTCCAACAATTTGTTTAATTGATACAAACTGTGACCCGGATCTCACAGATATTTCGATTCCAGCGAATGATGACGCTATAGCTTCAATCCGATTAATTCTTAACAAATTAGTATTTGCGATTTGTGAAGGGCGTTCTAGCTATATACGAAATCCCTGATTAATAATAAGATAAATAAATTCTTTTTTGAATTCCATAGATTGACGGAATCCGTTACTATTTCTGAATCTCATAAAAGAGATAAAAAACTGGGGATATTATGTGATTAGTTGGTATCTAAAATATACAATTCAAGTGAGCAAGTCGAAAAAAAGACGGTTGAATCAAAATAATTTCTTGTAAAGTTTTCTTTCTTTCAGAGGACAATATGAATGTTCTATCATATTCCATTAACACATTAAAAGGGTTATATGAAATATCTGGTGTGGAAGTAGGCCAGCATTTCTATTGGAAAATAGGCGGTTTCCAAGTCCATGCCCAAGTACTTATTACTTCTTGGGTTGTAATTGTTATCTTATTAGGTTCAGCCGTTGTAACTGTTCGGAATCCACAAACCATTCCTACTGACGGTCAGAATTTCTTCGAATATATCCTTGAATTTATTCGAGATGTGAGCAAAACCCAGATTGGAGAGGAATATGGTCCATGGGTTCCCTTTATTGGAACTTTGTTTCTATTTATTTTTGTTTCTAATTGGTCAGGGGCGCTTTTACCTTGGAAAATCATAGAGTTACCTCATGGGGAGTTAGCCGCACCCACGAATGATATAAATACTACCGTTGCTTTAGCTTTACTTACGTCAATAGCATATTTTTATGCGGGCCTTAGCAAAAAAGGATTAGGTTATTTCGGTAAATACATACAACCAACTCCAATCCTTTTACCCATTAACATTTTAGAAGATTTCACAAAACCTTTATCACTTAGCTTTCGACTTTTTGGAAATATATTAGCGGATGAATTAGTAGTTGTTGTTCTTGTTTCTTTAGTACCTTCAGTGGTTCCTATACCTGTCATGTTCCTTGGATTATTTACAAGTGGTATTCAAGCTCTTATTTTTGCAACTTTAGCTGCGGCTTATATAGGTGAATCCATGGAGGGACACCATTGACTAAGTTTCGAAATAGTCTTTTTTAGCTTAGTGCAAGGTAATCTATGCCTTGCTCGAGATAATCTTCTTCGTGAACATAAATATACACATAAATAGACAAAAAAGTCTATAAGATCTATCTATCTATAAGATCTAGAAGAATAGTAAAAAAGATTACGATATTAGGGAATTGTAAAAAAAAAAATTAGGTTCTATAGAGCGATTCCCATTTCAGTCGGTTTTATTCAATTCAAAGATTGACCAAAAGAAAATATTAATAAAGAATAAATTACATGAACTTAGATCAACCAAAGACTTATATTTCTATGCAATGATTTAGACTAAGAAATTCGCCCATTTAGATTGATTGTATCCATGTGGGATAATGCTAAATTCTAAATTAAATAAAAGGAAGATAGGGGTTTACAAAAAATGAGAT